TACCCTGAGTGAAGTGATAAATGACTGATTACAAATATCTATGATCTATAATACTATTTCTTCTCTATAAAGGACCAGAGATGCCTTGCTTACGTATCATTGGGAAGTGCATTAACATAAATACGGCAGTAAGTAGAGGTAATACAAAAGTGTGTAAACTATAAAAACGAGTCAGGGTGGATTGTCCTACACTAGCACTTCCGCGCAATAACTCTACCAAAGGCGATCCTATTACAGGAATAGCTTCCGGTACGCCTGTTACAATTTTGACTGCCCAATAACCAATTTGGTCCCGGGGTAAGGAATAACCAGTCACGCCAAAAGATGCGGTCAATACAGCTAAAACTACACCTGTAACCCAAGTCAATTCACGAGGTTTTTTAAAGCCACCGGTGAGATACACACGAAATACGTGCAGGATCATCATTAGCACCATCATACTTGCGGACCATCGATGAACTGATCGGATTAACCAACCAAAGTTAGCTTCAGTCATTATATATTGAACGGAAGCAAAAGCCTCAGTAACTGTTGGGCGATAGTAAAAAGTCATAGCAAATCCCGTAGCTACTTGTACTAAAAAACAAGTAAGTGTAATTCCGCCTAAACAATAAAATATGTTCACATGGGGAGGGACATATTTACTAGTTATATCATCTGCAATCGCCTGAATCTCAAGACGTTCTTCGAACCAATCATATACTTTATTGAGATAGGTAAATCCAGGGAACTCCCCCTCTGAGAACCGTATATGAGAATTTCATTTCGTACGGCTCAAACAAAAACCACCCAAATACTGGCTAGAATGGATATGTGTAATAAAAAGTTTGAAACTTATTTATCTTTCCTCCTATGATTCACTCTTTCTTTTTCTCTAAAGATACGAAAGAATAAAAATCTGAAAGCTCTTCTTTTCTGAAAGCTCTTCTTTGTGGTTATAATGCTAAAAAATATCAAGTTGGCTCATTCGTCTTTATGTTGATTGTTACAGGCCTCTTGAATCCTCTATTTACCTATTTTTTTTTTATTTTCTTTTATTTGTTATTCTTATTTGTGTGTAACGCGGTTGTACTTCTGTTTTCTTTATTATTGATAGGAATTCTCTTGTTAAGACCCTATGAATCGATTAAAACCTCAGATTCATACTACAACCACGATGATTCAAGAAAACCTTCAAACTAAGTCCAAAAATTCCCTGAGTAAGAATCGTTGGATCATCACTTATTCAATGAATAGATATACTGAATAAAAATTTAAAGAAAGGTTTGTCCCTTAATTAAAATAAGCATAAACGGGAAAAAGAATAAAAATCTGTCGATTTATCACTTCTAACCCCCTTTTTTAACTATTTGGGGGTTAACTCTTTTTTTTTGGAGTCCGGCCCGCGAGGTCTTAATATAAAATATGAATCATAGTTAGAATAGTTTGTAATCTATTTCCTATATTCCGCGCGTTCCGGATACTAGAATGAATATCCGACGAGGTAAAACCATCTGTATCAAGATGACAGAACCACTCTCTGTAGTATCCATAGGATCAATTATAACAAGTCACACACTCATATTCCGGAAATACAGAAACAAAGAAATTCCACGGTCGAACTACCCAAAAATAGAATGGGCTAAAAACGACCTAAATGATTCACTTTGTAGTGAAAAGCGATTTAGTAGTTCTTGTGAATCTAATTCATTGAAATTCCATCCAGTAAAATGGAAGAATTATAAATCTCCAAAATAATAGATAGGAATATCGCAAATAGAGCCATTGCAATACCCATCAAAGGAGTAGTTCCCCAACCTGGAGCTACTTTACCATATTCCGAATTCAGTGGTTTCAATAAATCCCCTACAATGGTTCGTCTTGGACCAGATCTAGAACTATTCTCAACGGTTTGTGTAGCCATAAATCCTATTTTGTATTCAGTGAGAGCCGTTGACTTTGTATACCATTATATTGTAAATAAATGATCTTAGCATAGATCCATTGTGGTCTTAAAATTATATAATAATGGAAACAGCAACCTTAGTTGCCATCTCTATATCTGGTTTACTTGTAAGTTTTACTGGGTACGCCTTATATACTGCTTTTGGGCAACCCTCTCAACAACTAAGAGATCCATTCGAGGAACACGGAGACTAGTTGAAGTAATGAGCCTCCCAATATTGGGAGGCTCATTACTTCAATCGAGATAATAAAAAATCATTTCATCTTTTTAGTTGGAACTTTAGGTGGTTCCCGAAAAAAGATGGCGAAAAATATTATTCCCAGAGTCGAGACTAAGAGGAATGTATAAACCAATGCTTCCATAGATTCAATTGTGGTTTACAATTATAGCTTCCATGCCTGTTTATTTTGGGTCGTCTCCCGGATAACTAAAGAGAAAGAGTCAAAGAAAGGGCAAAGGCAGCGATTCAAATCAAGATTTATCCGGCTCCCTGTCTATGTTAAATCACAAAAATAAAAGTAAGAAATCAATCTTGTATCAGACTACTTGTCGTCTTGTAGTCGGATCCCCAAGTTTTTGGAATGTTCCAAATTCTACTTGAGCATCCAAATCTGGGTCAATACCGGCAAAAACATCTCGGAACAAGGTTCTAGCGCCATGCCAAATATGTCCGAAGAAGAAGAGCAGAGCAAATGAAGCATGGCCAAAAGTAAACCAACCCCTTGGACTGCTACGAAAAACACCATCGGATTTCAAAGTAGCACGATCTAATTCAAAAATTTCGCCCAATTGAGCGCGTCGAGCATATTTTTTCACAGTAGCAGGATCACTATAACTGACTCCATTCAGTTCGCCACCATAGAACTCCACAGTTACACCTACTTGTTCGACACTATACTTCGACTCTGCCCTTCGAAACGGAACATCGGCTCTAACAATACCGTCTCCGTCTACCAAAACAACCGGAAATGTTTCAAAAAAAGTGGGCATACGACGTACAAAAAGTTCACGCCCTTCCTTATCTCTAAAGATAGGGTGTCCTAACCACCCAACAGCTATTCCATCCCCGTTGTCCATTGAGCCCGCTCTGAATAATCCCCCCTTTGCCGGATTATTACCGATGTAATCATAAAAAGCCAATTTTTCAGGAATTTTAGACCAAGCCTCTGATAAACTTTGATTTTCGGCTATCCCAGCGCTAACTCTTCGATATATTTCTTGCTGGAAGTATCCCTGATCCCATTGATAACGAGTGGGACCAAATAATTCAATCGGGGTAGTTGCTGAACCATACCACATAGTTCCAGCAACAACAAAAGCGGCAAAAAAGACAGCAGCGATACTGCTGGAAAGGACGGTTTCAATATTTCCCATGCGTAATCCTTTGTATAGACGTTGGGGCGGACGGACACTAAGATGGAATAGGCCGGCTAATATGCCCAATGTCCCTGCTGCAATATGATGAGAGGCTATTCCTCCCGGAACAAAAGGATCAAAACCTTCCACACCCCACGCTGGATTTACGGATTGTACCCTTCCGGTTAGTCCATAAGGATCGGACACCCATATTCCAGGACCATACAACCCCGTTACATGAAATGCGCCAAACCCAAAACAAGCCAACCCTGAAAGAAATAAATGAATTCCAAAAATCTTAGGTAAATCTAAAGAAGGTTTTCCTGTACGTTCATCAGAAAATATTTCTAGATCCCAGTACACCCAATGCCAAATAGCTGCCAAAAAGCATAAGCCAGAAAACACAATATGTGCCCCGGCCACACCTTCGTAACTCCAAATACCCGGATTCGTTATAGTACCTCCTGTGATACTCCAACCGCCCCATGAATTGGTTATTCCTAAACGAGTCATGAAGGGTATAACAAACATACCCTGTCTCCACATTGGATCAAGAACGGGGTCAGAGGGATCAAAAACCGCTAGTTCGTATAGAGCCATCGAACCGGCCCAACCAGCAACTAGAGCTGTATGCATTATATGAACAGAAATCAAACGACCCGGATCATTCAATACGACGGTATGAACACGATACCAAGGCAAACCCATGGAAATACCCCTTTAATCAACGAATAATAGACACTATGTAACTTTATTGCATTGTAAAAAGTAAAAAAACTATGCTCTGGACCCACTCTTTCGGTAGATTTTCTCGAGGAAAGAATTAATATTTGTTCTATTCTTTTAGTAATAATAATAATAGATAGTAATAATAGACGAATTCCATTTGTAGGAACAAAAATAAGCAGATCTATTCTATACCCGATAAGTACCAATACGCAATGGTAGAGGGGATTGATCCCACTTTAATTTTCTCTGAGTGAAGACATACCCATTTGTTCATATCATTCCAAAGACCCATTCGTTTCGTAAAAATTTTCCTTTAGTCATAATCATTCGGTTTTCTTTTTTTATGTTATTGTTATGAACTTATTCAATTTATGGATAAACTATGATAAAGGCTAATCTTATTAAGACAATAAACCCGTTGTTACGCTTCCACATCAAAGTAAGATATAGTACTTAATTTTTTTTCTTTCATTTTATGCCTATTGGTGTTCCAAAAGTACCTTTTCGAAGTCCTGGAGAGGAAGATGCATCGTGGGTTGACATATAGTGCGACTTGTCAGATATATTGGGTCACATGGAATTTCCCCATTCTCTCCCCTGATCGAGATATCCCCTCTTTCGCCCAAAAAAGATTGATTGAATTATCAAAAGTTTGGAGCGTGAAATACAATTTAATCCTATTTATTTTTTGTAGGGGTATCAGATTAATATTATCAATTAGAATAATTTATGGTTGGCTCGACTGGACCAAAAAAATGAAGTATCCAGGCTCCGTTTAGAAAAAACCCAATTGGTAATATATCTAAGATTACTACTTTTATAATATTCTATTTATAAACAGGAGCGATCTCAAACTGTTTAATCAATCGAGTAATATAATGAATACATTTAATATAATGAATACATTGAATATTTAGTGGAAGACATGAAATAAATGAAATTGAAAAATAAAAAAAGCCATAGCAAAAAGACGTGGTATTGGGACATTTGCCCTATATGTGCAAATAAAAATCGGGCCTATCTTTACTCGGAGTAGAGCATAAACCTAAAAAAATTGAAAAAGCCCATTCAGGAACAAGAAAATGGCATCGTTATTTGGATTCGATCTCGATGAAACAATACATCAATGAGAAGTTCATTCGATAAGTTTAGTAAATTATTTATATATATATATTATTTATATATAGGTAAAGTAGACAGGCCAAAACAAATCCTTCTTGAAAAATGGAAGAAAAAAAGCCCTTTGTTAGAAGGAGCCCCCTATGAAAATAAAAAAGAATGAGGGCTGCAATCTACACATTGATTCTTTTTTTTTTGCGCGATTTTTGGTAAACCGTATGCATCAAAAGGTGCGCGTACGGTTCCTAAGGATACAATTATATCCTAATCAACCGACTTTATCGAGCAAGATTACTTTTTTTAGGCCAAGAGGTTGATAGCGATCTCTCGAATCAAATTATTGGTCTTATGGTATATCTCAGTCTAGAGGATGATAGCAAAGATCTGTATTTGTTTATAAACTCTCCCGGGGGGTGGGTAATACCCGGAGTAGCTATTTATGATACTATGCAATTTGTACAACCAGATGTACAGACAATATGCATGGGATTGGCCGCTTCAATAGGATCTTTTCTTCTGGTCGGAGGAGAAATTACCAAACGTCTAGCATTCCCTCATGCTCGGCGCCAATGAATTTTGTATTTGAGAGAAAAAAGAAGACTATGCCTTCGCCATATGAAATATGACTATTAAGTAATAATAGCATGGCATTTTGAATTCGATATGAGAAACCTTTTTTTTTTTATTTTTGTTTTTTTTTTTTTTCAAAAATCAATCATTAGATTATATATCGAACGAATAGTATGAGATAAAGGGCATTTCCGATTTTATCTGATTTATCGGAAGCCTATTGCAGCGTCACAAACTTTTTTGTTTTCACACCAGAGGTATAATAACAATATTTATCTTAGGAAAGAATACAAAAAAAAGAAACTTTGGGATTGCTTAATAACAGACTAAATAAATATATAAAGCAACGGAACCATCATAGTATGTTTTAACTACTCCAAAATAAAATGAAGGATGGTTATTGGATTATTTACCGATCGGGGTCTGATAGGCCCTATATTTGAATATTTGAATTTGATTTTATACTTCTTCAATGGAATGGAGGTTATAAAGTAAATTCCATTGTATAGCCGTATGCAATGCGCAAAAGATGCCTGTACGGTTGTTCAATTCTATCTTTTGGTTTTCATATCATTACTCGTTATTTAATTTATTCTCTTTGATTTCTCTTCGAGATAGAAGAACCATTTATTAGGTTATATAATCAGGGTAATGATCCATCAACCTGCTAGTTCTTTTTATGAGGCACCCGCAGGAGAATTTATCCTGGAAGCGGAAGAAATGATGAAGCTGCGCGAAACCATTACAAGGGTTTATGTACAAAGAACAGGCACACCTCTATGGGTTGTATCCGAAGACATGGAAAGAGATGTTTTTATGTCAGCAACAGAAGCCCAAGCTCATGGAATTGTTGATCATGTAGGGGTAGAATAAAAAATAACAGGGATTTCGCGCAAATACAAATACGCCATTTGAAATTTTATCTTCTTACTGGGTTTGATAGAGTATTCTATTAATTAATTTATTACTATAGAAGTAATTCCTAATCGGCCGGTTAGGATCGATCTAAACCAGCTCATTATGTATACGAGTAAACATGCCAACTATTAAACAACTTATTAGAAAGACGAGACAGCCAATCAGAAATGTTACGAAATCCCCCGCCCTTGGGGGATGCCCTCAGCGACGAGGAACATGTACTAGGGTGTATGTGTGACTCGTTCAGAGCATGGACTGGGGCAAAAGAAAAGAACCTATTTTTCCAGTATCAGTGATCAGTAACAGTAAATAAGATAAAATAAAACGGAAGAACTCCATTCACTATCTAAAAAGTATCTATCATACCCTTCTATTGTGTATCAAAATTTATGGTTTCTAGTGGTGTAAATCCAATCGTCTCCATTTTCAATTTAAGATGAGAAAGAATTTCCCATTGGTAGCAAATGTTTATCCATTAAGCGGGGGGAATCCCATTTAAAGGCAAGAAAGATTACGCCCTTACTCTTTCAACAACGGACTAAGAGGGTCAGCTACACAGTTAATCTTCATAATTAAATACCGTTACTGTATAAGTGGATCTCGTTGTGAAAGACGGATTACTGAATAATTCATGGGTAGAGCCAAAGAGTGTGAACTGTACAAGTTAACAATAGCATTGATTAAATGAAAGAAAAGAAGGGGCTCCGGTGTATAGAAGGGATCTCGCCGTTTAAGAAGTAACCATAGAAACGATGGAACCCACTATTTTTTTTTTATTCATTTCTATTTTATATTTACTACTTTTTGTTTTTATTTAATATTAATATGCTTTTTTTAATATCTAGTATCAATATCAATATTATTTCTTATTTCGAGGTAAAATGCCTATAAAAAAAAAGAAAAAATCGTGGGCGGGAAGGTTATAGTAGCAAAAGCCGTTGGAGTTTTTATTTTATACATTGGAAGGATCCGTTTTGTTATTAACAAACTAGTAAAGGGGAAGGGAATAACTGAAAGAAAAGAAATCAATTAGTTATTTATCAAAGTTTCATTTATTCAATGACCAGAATTAAACGAGGATGTATAGCTCGGAGACGTAGAACAAAAATTCGTTTATTTGCATCAAGCTTTCGAGGGGCTCATTCAAGACTTACTCGAACTATTACTCAACAGAAAATAAGAGCTTTGTTTTCGGCTTATCGGGATAGAGGTAGGCAAAAGAGATATTTTCGCCGTTTGTGGATCACTCGGATAAATGCAGCAATTCGAGGGATTTTAGTATACTATAGTTATAATATTTTCATACACAATCTGTACAAGAAGCAGTTGCTTCTTAATCGTAAAATACTTGCGCAAATAGCTATATTAAATAGAAATTGTCTTTCTATGATTTCCACTGAGATTATAAAATAAGTAGATTGGAAGGACTCCATAGGAATGTTTTAAATTTTAATGGAGTGCGCTGTAAAATTAACTCCGGGAAGGTAGAATAGAAATTAGTATGATAAAATATAATCAAATAATATGATAAAGTCGTCAAAATGAACAAACAAGACGTTCAATAAAAAAAGATTTATTCTTTTTCCCCGATCCTTTTTTTCTTATGACACGACACTCACATCTTAATTCGCGAATTTTTCGAACAAAACATCAATCCGCCTTTGAGTTCGTATTGGAATTTTGATTCAAGTGAAGAGTAAGCCTATCCCCCTTTTTGATTCTAAGACCCGCGGTTCTAGCAGCCGACTCACCTCTTTCAAATTGTTTCTCATTATTAAGAAAGGGTAACAAAGATAAAATACGAGCTTGCTTGATAGCAATAGTAATTAATCGTTGTTGTTTTAAGTTTAATCTATTCACCCGTCTAGATAATATCTTTCCTTGTTCACTAATAAATCGACTAATTAAACTCATGTTTCTATAATCAATTCGATCCCCCGACCCAATCGGGGGCAAACGCCTACGAAAAGATCGCTTGGATTTAAAATAGAGTCGCTTGGATTTATCCATGATTTGTTTATTCCTTATCCCGAAAATCCTAATTTTGTCGGGGATTTCTTTTTGGTTTGTTTATCTTTAAATATATGTTATATATAATATATGGTATATGACATTTGTCATCTTCCTTGGAAGGATGACATACAATACATACGTGTAATCGGTTCCATCTATTTCTTTATCTCCCCATGAATTGTATATTTGTAACAAAAGGGACAGAATTTTCTCAATTCCAATCGACTAGGCGTATTGTGTCGATTCTTTTGAGTAATATATCTGGAAATACCAACCCTCTTTGATTCCTTATTAGCATCATTTCGAACAGCACAATTGGTACATTCCAAAATAACTGTTACTCGAACATCTTTCCCCTTGGCCATGAACCCCCTTTGAATTTTTGATTCACTCAACTATTCTATTTTGCGATCCAAAGAGAAAAAAGGAACGAAAAAAAAAAAATAGAAGTTGCTAACTCGAAATAAAATTATGAAAAATTTCGTTGCAATCAAGATAGTAATAATAAGTAATACAATGATTTCTAACTACATTTCTAATCCCAATATAGCGTTTCGTCTTTCATTTAAGTATTTTGTATGATATTGTTGACCTATCCATCAATTTCCATTTCCGTTCTCATTCTCTTTTTAATTATTTTAATTTAAATTATTTAAATTAAAAATTTTATTTTAATTCGAGCCTCGGGCCTCAGGCCCGAGTTCCGAGTTTCACTGAATTTGAATCCACTTTTATTCTTTCTCTTTTCGAACTTATTCGAATTTTAAAAATTCTAAAATTAAAAGATGGGAAGGGGAGGGATTAGTCACAGAGATTTTATTAAATCCCTAATCTTCTTCACCACTTCCCATGTTACTAACTAGAATGAAAAAAAGGGGAATATCAGCGCATCCGGAAATAAACGATTGATCTCTATCAATAGACCTGCTAAAAACCCGAACCATATAGTACTTACTACCGGCGCCACGGAGAGATATGTTTTTAGATCTCGCATTTTATTTGAAATCCTCCTTCTTTATTGGAATTTGTAATACATATATGATCAGACATATATGGAGTTAATGATCGCTTGTATTTGTCCGCGGAATCCCTAATTCAAATTGAAATGTACAACGATTCAGTAGAATATTCCTTTTCTTAAAAAAAACGTGCCCTTTTCTGTACCAGCATTTCCCCAAAATATTCATTTTTTTTACAGCGGGTTTCATTATACGTAACGCATATTAAGTAGTTTATTATAATTAATTATTAATTAATTAATTATATGTTCTATGATATGAGATCAAAAAGAAGAAATGACAAGATAATTTTTGTATAGAAATGGAGTAAATAAAGATGTGGAAAACAATA